TTCTCCTGTGCTTCCAGACATGCTGAGCTCCACATATTCTTGTACAGTCAAAGGCAAATCCGTAAAAGATGAGATCAGTAAATTTACATTTACTTTCCATAAACTCTTTGTGGGATTACCCATAATGTACCAAAGGTGTCTTTAGAGTATACCGAATCAGTATAGCTATCCTTCTTCTGACACAGCAAGGCAATTTTGATTAATATTGAAATGAAGGTGTGATACCCCTTTTTCTTTTCATTCGAAATATTATTTATATGGATGAACCCGATTGCTGAGTCGACTGAGTCAAAATAAAAGTGAAGTTCAAATTGAAGTAAAAAGTATAGTGACATCTATAATCTAATAGTTAATAATTGATAAATCTGAAACTTTCAATTGAACTTATTCTTTAGAATTCTGATTTTGACTTATTCTCCCTCCGATCTTTCAAAATGGAAACTTAGGTAAGTGCTTTATATACATATGTATAAAAAGAACATATTTCATTTAGTTCCTTCATGCCTACTATAACTAGTTATTTCGGTTTTTTACTAGCGGCTTTAACTATAACTTCCGCTTTCTTTATAGGTCTGAGTAAGATAGGACTTATTTGAAATTAATTGAATGAACAACTCAAGAAATATTTCTGTGGGATTCCATATATTTTTTAGCTCTTTACCGCGTCAATTGATAATTTTTGGTTATTGAAATTCATGAGCAATTCAGATTAATATTTAGAGATAGATATTACCTTTTTCTTTTTTTTCAAAGGAATTGAATGAAATGATTGAAGTTTTTCTATTTGGAATTGTCTTAGGTCTAATTCCTATTACTTTAGCTGGATTATTCGTAACCGCATATTTACAATACAGACGTGGTGATCAGTTGGGCCTTTGATTAATTAGATTAATTAACGAATATTTTTTTGATTGACCTCCTGTAGATTAGAGAAAGTAGGAGGTCAAATCTAGATTACTGCTCAGTTATTTCAGTCTAATTCGATAATTAATTCGATTCGACCTAACAAGAATGGAATCACGCTCTGTAGGATTTGAACCTACGACATCGGGTTTTGGAGACCCACGTTCTACCGAACTGAACTAAGAGCGCTTTCTTATCATAATAGATAAGACTGTACAGAAAACTTTTTGTAACCAAAAACTACATCTACATCCTGTATGCATACACTATCTATCATATAGAGTATGATAAAAAAAATGATAAATTCTGTTTTTAATCGATTTTAATTAAAATTTAATTCCTCCTTACTTCTCAGAGGAAAAGTAATTAGGTAGGGATGACAGGATTTGAACCCGTGACATTTTGTACCCAAAACAAACGCGCTACCAAGCTGCGCTACATCCCTTTCAATTCAATTGGTTTTAATAGTGTAATTGTAAAGAGTCCTTATCCTTGTCTTGTTTTCCACATCGTTATTTCCTATATACATAATATATCTTGCCTTTTCCTCTTTTTGGTCTCATATCATATAAGGTATAATAAAAATATTTTGATATATATGAAAAACCCGTCGTAAATTCAAAAATCCTTTTCGGGAATGCTCAGTAGGAAGGGGCATGCCACTCTATTTTATGAAAAAAAAATAGATTTTATCTACCGGATCGTTGTACATTTATTTTAATTTGACTTAGCTTAGGGATTTTGTGTACAAACTAAAGTAGTCTTTAACTTGAAACCATCTATACATCTGATCGTAGATTAGATATGTATTGACTTTATCAAATATATTACATTAAAGAAATAAAGAAGGAGGATTTTCAATGCGAGATCTAAAAACATATCTTTCCGTGGCACCGGTCCTAAGTACTCTATGGTTTGGGGCTTTAGCTGGTCTATTAATAGAAATCAATCGTTTTTTCCCAGATGCGCTGACATTCCCCTTTTTTTCATTCTAGTTATTGACGTGGTAAGGGGGTAACGAAGATTAGAGATAGAATCAACTATCTGTGACTAACCCCCCCTTCTTTATAATATAAGAAGAGTAGAGGGGAGAAAGACGAAAAGTAGATTCAACCTCATCAAAACTTGGGATCCGGTTCGAATGTGAATCTAGGGTAATAGTATCATACAAGCTATAAAAATGAAATTTTGTGATTAGAAATATAGTTAGAAACCTTTTGATTACGGAGTATTTCTAAAATTTATTTACTATTATTACTCTATTGATTGTCATTGCAACGAAATATTTCTAATTGTATTTGTATTTCGAGTTAGGAACTTCTATTTTTTTTATGTCCAACCGAAATAAGATTTTCGGTATATTCTATTTTATATTTAGGAATAAACTAAACAAACTATGTATAAATCCAAGCTACCCCTTTTTCAAAAATCCAAGCTACCCTTTTTTCAAAAACCCAAGCGACCCTTTTTTCAAAAACCCAAGCGACCTTTTCGTAGACCTTTGCCTTTGCCCCCGATCCAACCAGGGGATCGAATTGATTATAAAAACACGAGTTTACTTAGTCGATTTATTAGTGAACAAGGAAAAATATTATCTAGGCGAGTAACTAGATTGACCTTGAAAGAACAACGATTAATTACTATTGCTATAAAACAAGCTCGTATCTTATCTTTGTTACCTTTTATTTATAATAAAAAAATATTTGAAAGAATCAAGCCGGATATTATTAGAACTGCTAAATTGAGAAACAAAAAGAAAAAATTCGAACCAAAAAGAAAAAATAGGTCTTTTTTTAGAAAAAAATAAGTCTTTATAAAATTGGTAATTAGATCAAAACCAAATTCGAATCTGAACTCAAAAATGGATTGCTGGTTTGTTTTCAAAAATATGAGAATCTGGATTTGATTGTTGTGTCGTAAGATAATAAAAAAATCGGGGAATTTTTTTTTGAATAGGTTTTTTTATTTTTTTTATGTATTGGATTTTATCCGACTTATTTCTACTCTATCCTCCCGGAGAATAAACTCCGGGGAACTTGATTGAAATCATTTTGGGGGATTCTTTCCAATCTTCTTTTTTTATGGCCTCATTGGAAATCGTATAAAGAAATGTCTTATTTAATATAGCTAATTGCGCAAGTATTTTACGATTAATAAGCGACTGTCTCTTGTGCAGATCATGTAGAAATTTACTATAATAAAAGTATACTCCCTTTTTGCGAATTACTGCGTTTATCCGAGTGATCCACAAACGACGAAAATCTCTCTTTTTCCTATCTCTATTCCGCTGAGCCGAAACTAAAGCCCTTCTTTCCTGTTGAGCAATAGTTCGAGTAAGAGCCCCTTGACGGGATAAACGACTTTTTTTTCTACGTTTCCGAGCTATATATCCTCGTCTAACTCTAGTCATTGAATAAATGAAACTTTGATGAATAACTAATTGATTTTCTTTCTTTGAGTTATTCTTTTTTCCCTTCCTGATCATTAATAACAAAACATAATTTTTCAATGTAAAAAAGAAAAATCCCAATGGCTTTTGCTACTATAACCTTCCCCACCACTATTTTTATTTTGCCTTGAAACAAGACAAAAAAATAAGAAATTGTATTGGTATATCAAACAAATAAAAAATCAATGTAAATTAAATTTCAATATAGATGAATAAAGAAATAGTGGGTTCCTTCGTTTCTATGGTGATTTCTTAAACGGTGAGGTCCTCTCTATACACCGGAGCCCTTTACTTCATTTACTGAGTGTTATTGATAACTTGTACAGTTCAAACTTTTTGGCTCTACCCATGAATTATCCAGTAATAGGTCTTTTACAATGAGATCCACTTTATACAGTAACGGTATTGAATTTGAAAGGTTAGCTAGATAGCTGGCCCTGTTAGTCCGTTCTTGCAAGAATGGGAGCATAATTTTTTTGTTTTGCCCTAAAAATAGGATTCCCCGCTTAATGGATAACGTTCGCTACCAATGGGAAATTTTTTCTCATCTTAAATCGGATTTACACCAATGGAAACCATAAATTTCATATGAATAGATCTTTTTCATTTTAGATAGTGACTGGAGTTCTTCCATTTTATCCTATTCACTGGTAATGATCATTAATACTGGAAAAATTCTTTCCTTTCTTTTGCTTTTTTGTTCCAGCTCATAATCTGAACGAGTCACACATACACCCTAGTACACGTTCCTCGGCGCTGAGGACATCCCCGAAGAGCGGGGGATTTCTTGACATTTCTGATTGGCTGTCTTGTGTTTCTAATAAGTTGGTTAATAGTTGGCATGTTAAATCATATACATAATGGACTAGTTCCAATCAATACTAACTATAAGTAGAGAAAAAAAATCTCTTTCCATATCTTGGGATATAATCCAGACGGGTTTGCCCGTTCTTTCGGAATAACCCCTTGTGACGGTTTCTCCGATTTTCTGTGTATAGTATCAAAATGAAGCTTAAATAAAGAAGAAAGAAAAAATAAAATTCTTCCGAATATAGCCTTCCAATAGGGAACAAGTATGAAAGCATTCACATATATAATATGTTTTCAACTCCCCATTGCGTATTGCTACTCGTCGGGTATAGAATGTATTTGTCTCTCTTTGTTCCTACAAAAAAAATTGTTCCAACAGATATAGAACAAACATTAACCTTTGTTCCGAGATAATCCATTGATTGAACAAAAGGTATCCATTTTATAGTCAAGGTATCCATCGAATAGTCATAGTCTTTTCCAATGCAATAAAGTTACATAGTGCTCTATTTATCTTTTATAAATAAAGGGGTAATTCCATGGGTTTACCTTGGTATCGTGTTCATACCGTCGTATTGAATGATCCCGGCCGGTTAATTTCTGTCCATATAATGCATACAGCTCTGGTTGCCGGTTGGGCCGGTTCGATGGCTCTATATGAATTAGCAGTTTTTGATCCCTCTGATCCCGTTCTTGATCCAATGTGGAGACAGGGTATGTTTGTTATACCTTTCATGACTCGTTTAGGAATAACCAATTCATGGGGCGGTTGGAGTATTACGGGGGGGACTATAACGGATCCGGGTATTTGGAGTTACGAAGGTGTGGCCGGAGCGCATATTGTGTTTTCTGGCTTGTGCTTTTTGGCAGCTATTTGGCATTGGGTGTATTGGGATCTAGAAATTTTTTGTGATGAACGTACAGGAAAACCTTCTTTGGATTTGCCTAAAATTTTTGGAATTCATTTATTTCTTTCCGGGGTGGCTTGTTTTGGTTTTGGCGCATTTCATGTAACAGGCTTGTATGGTCCCGGAATATGGGTGTCCGATCCTTATGGACTAACAGGAAAAGTACAACCTGTAAATCCAGCATGGGGCGTAGAAGGGTTTGATCCTTTTTTTCCAGGAGGAATAGCCTCTCATCATATTGCAGCGGGGACATTGGGCATATTAGCAGGTCTATTCCATCTTAGTGTCCGTCCGCCTCAACGTCTATACAAAGGATTACGTATGGGCAATATTGAAACCGTTCTTTCCAGTAGTATCGCTGCTGTCTTTTTTGCAGCTTTTGTTGTTGCCGGAACGATGTGGTATGGTTCAGCAACTACTCCGATCGAATTATTTGGTCCCACTCGTTATCAATGGGATCAGGGATACTTTCAGCAAGAAATATACCGAAGAGTAAGTGCTGGGCTAGCCGAAAATAAAAATTTATCAGAAGCTTGGTCGAAAATTCCTGAGAAATTAGCTTTTTATGATTACATTGGCAATAATCCGGCAAAAGGAGGATTATTTAGAGTGGGCTCAATGGACAACGGCGATGGAATAGCTGTTGGATGGTTAGGACACCCTATTTTTAGAGATAAAGAAGGGCGTGAACTCTTTGTACGCCGTATGCCTACCTTTTTTGAAACATTTCCGGTCGTTTTAATAGATGGGGACGGAATTGTTAGAGCTGACGTTCCTTTTAGAAGAGCGGAATCTAAGTATAGCGTTGAACAAGTAGGCGTAACCGTTGAGTTTTATGGTGGCGAACTCAACGGAGTCAGTTATAGCGATCCCGCTACTGTGAAAAAATATGCTAGGCGTGCTCAATTAGGTGAAATTTTCGAATTAGATCGTGCTACTTTGAAATCTGATGGCGTTTTTCGTAGTAGTCCAAGGGGTTGGTTTACTTTTGGACATGCTTCCTTTGCCCTACTCTTCTTCTTCGGACACATTTGGCATGGGGCTAGAACCCTGTTCAGAGATGTTTTTGCTGGTATTGACCCAGATTTGGATGCTCAAGTAGAATTTGGAGCATTCCAAAAACTTGGAGATCCAACTACAAGAAGACAGGGAGTCTAATACAACATTGCTTTCTTTTTTTTGCCTCTATTTTTTTTATAGGATACTAGAGAAATCTTAATTTGAATCACCGCCCTTCCTTTTTTTTTACTCTTTCTTTTTTATCTTTTTCGGGAAAATAATCCCAAGTAAACAGGTATGGAAGCTATAATTGTAAACCACAATCGAATCTATGGAAGCATTGGTTTATACATTTCTATTAGTCTCGACTCTCGGGATAATTTTTTTCGCTATCTTTTTTCGGGAACCTCCTAAAGTTCCCACTAAAAAGGTGAAATAATTTTTCATTATCTCAATTGAAGTAATGAATGAGCCCTCCAATATTGGAAGGCTCATTACTTCAACTAGTCTCCGTGTTCCTCGAAGGGATCTCTTAGTTGTTGAGAGGGTTGCCCAAAAGCGGTATATAAAGCGTACCCGGTAAAACTTACAAGTAAACCAGATAGAAAGATGGCGACTAGGGTTGCTGTTTCCATTATTATAGAATTTCAAGACCACAATGGTTTATTAAAAATAAAATGGAAAGGTATACAAAGTCAATAGATCTCAATGAATACAATCAGATTTATGGCTACACAAACCGTTGAGGGTAGTTCTAGATCTCGTCCCAAACCTACTACCGTAGGGGCTTTATTGAAACCGTTGAATTCGGAATATGGTAAAGTAGCTCCCGGATGGGGAACTACTCCTTTGATGGGAGTTGCAATGGCTTTATTTGCAATATTCCTATGTATTATTTTGGAAATTTATAATTCTTCTGTTTTACTGGATGGAATTTCAATGAATTAAATCCACAAGAAAATGAAATCCAAAAGAACCAGGAACAGGAAGTTCTAGCCTTTCAATACAATACAAAATGAATTTTTCGGGTCCCGAATTCCATTTCTAACCCCCCCTTTTGGTAGTCCAATCGCGGAATTTTTTTCTTTCTGTATTTCCGGAATATGAGTGTGTGACTTGTTATAATTGATCCTGTTGATAATACAGAAAATGAGTCTGTCATCTTATCCTGATAGAGATGGTTCTACCTCGTCGGATATTCATCCTGGTATCTGGAACACGGAATATATAAAATATATCAAGAAACATTTGAACTATGATTCATATTAAATATTCAGACCTCTCGATCGGATTCAAAAAAATTTTCTTTTCAAAGAAAGAATTTAGAAGCTAGAAATCGAAAGATTTTTCTTCTTTCAAACTCCTCTTTATGCCTATTTTGTTTAATCAACAGACGAATTTTTTTTTATTTTTAGTCATTATACCTATCCT